CTGGAGCAGGAGATTCAATTAACCGAGATTCGGAAGCTGAAATTTCACCCCTCCCATCAATAGGTTTAGCCAGAGCATTTATAACACGACCCAAATAAGCCTCACTCACTGGTATCTGAGCAATTCTTCCTGTAGCTTTTACAGAGCTTCCTTCTTGTATCATCAAACCGTCACCCATTAATACAACGCCAACATTATTTGATTCCGAATTCGGAGCAATGCCTATTGTACCCTCTTCAAATTCTACTAATTCACCTGCCATTACTTCATCAAGACCATGAATACGAGCAATGCCGTCACCTACTTGAAGTACCGTGCCGGTATTCACAATCTTTACTTCTCTATTATATTGTTCAATCCGTTCACGGATAATATTACTAATTTCGTCGGCTCGAATTGTTACCATTAGTGTCTCTTAATTCTTTTTCGTAAGCAAAGGAAAAAAAAGATAATGCCTACAGTAGAAGGGCTAATCAGTTATTTCTTTCATATTCATGTCCCCGAGCGTGCCAATATTATCACTGATGGTGCGTAAATGCAACTCGCTGTTCAAACAACTTTTCAAAGTTCCTAGAGCTCCTTGTAAGGCTTGTTGGAAAACTCGTTGACGGACCTGATTAATCGCTCTTTGTTGTTCAAAATGAATGGTTTCATTTTTGTAATTTTCTAATCGTTCCAAATTTTCATTAGTGGCAATAATCAAATTCATTTTTTCTCGTTCTATCTCCGAGTATCCATTCACTCGAAACTCATCTGCTTCCATTTCTACTTTCCGTAAGCGAGCCCAGGCTTTTTCGAGCTGCTCAATGGCTCCTCCGCGTAGTTCTTCCGAATTGCGAATAGTACTTAAAATCCTTTGTTTTCGATTATCTAATAAATCATTTAATGAAAGTAGATTATTTCCCCGTCAATTTCACAACTTCTATGATCTCTTCTCGAACCAAACATGAATCTTTCGATTCATTTGGCTCTCACGCTCAGTTACTTATGGGGCATTCCCATATCTTTGAATGTAATGAGCCTACCCTCTCTTCTCTGTTCGTATTCCAAGATATAGAAACTGATACACGACCAGTATCCCCGGAGGGTTCTTCCGACCAGACAAAAAAAAATATGTAATTGTCAGCAAAGTCGTTTCTTTTTTTTTTCTACTATTTATATTTTTATTATATTTTATATTTATTTAAAAATTTATATTTGAAATTTTATGATATTGATTTTTATTTCTTTCTTTTTCTTCAAATCCAAAAAATTCTTCTTATTTTATACTTATACATAGGTCGTCGATTCAGCATTGGATAAAAAAAGGGTGAAGTACCCATTTTCAGTAAAGTAAATGGTTTAAATCATTTTATCGATATGAGTGCTCTATATCGGATAAATTCCCAACTATTCATTTTGAAATCATCTCCGTACTAACGCATTGGTAGAAAGAATACCATGTTGTACCTGGACTTCAAGCGGTTTAGCTTTAACCATGTTATGTTAATGGTCCCGCATTATTGGTTGATAGAGAATCAAAGTTTATTTACCAATGAGTCACGAAATGCTACGGTTCTTACATATAATTTATTCAGAAGTAATTCGTCGAGATCATGCACCTTTCTTTCCTCTTTATATCTTTATAAATAAATAAAAAAAAAAAAAAGTGCAGCTGGTTGGATCCAGCCTATTCTTGAAATTCACAACTCGCACACACTCCCTTTCCGAAAAAGATCAATACACCAAGCACTACACTTAGATTTATTGGATTTGTTGCTAAAATATCGGTATTAAACCCGAAACTCCCGGCGAATGGCCAGTGACCCAAAGAAACGAAAGAATCGTTTACATTTTTCATATACTCTCCTCTTATAGCTTATAGATAGGACTAACAAAATCGAACAGAGTTCTTTTTGTACCACTTCACTCCTTATTTCCATTTTCATTGAATTTCTTTCATTTTTGATTTTGATTAAATTATTTAAATTATTAATATGAATAAAAATTATTTTATTAATTCAATTATGAAAATTATGAAATAATAAATGAAATGAAAAATGATCTTTTTTTTTTCTTTCCATTTCAGTTCCCAATAAGACACTTATTAGATCCCAAGTATCGTGTCAATTGCGAAACACCTCATTTGTTGCAACACTCCTTAAAACAAAAATCAAAAAGGGGTTTCCTTTCCATTGGACTAAGGCCGGAAAGGAAGAAAGCAAGCAGATCTGCTAATTCCTGAAATCAGTCCTTCCCCCGGGGTATTGTCTCAACGAATAAGTGATTGTAGGAGTGAAGTCTTGCTAGAATTCTAAGAAGCAAGCAGCAAGGTCAAGGCAATCCAATAAGTACGTATTTTTCATGTTTCAGGGAGGGTTTCTAGGATTAAACAAAAGGATTCGCAAATAAAAGCGCTAACGCCACGACCAGTCCGTAAATTGTTAAAGCTTCCATAAAAGCCAGACTAAGTAATAAAGTACCGCGTATTTTACCTTCTGCTTCTGGTTGTCTTGCGATACCTTCTACGGCTTGACCCGCAGCAGTACCTTGACCAACTCCGGGTCCAATAGAAGCAAGTCCTACGGCCAATCCAGCAGCAATAACGGAAGCGGCAGAAATTAGGGGATTCATGGTAAGCTCCTCATACCAAAATTAAGAAATGGTTAATGATACACAATGAATTATTGCTTATTATTCCATCACTAATATCCATATGGTTCTAGTTTTTCTATTTCTTTGTTTCGAACCATTCTTTCCATTTTTCGCTCTTTCTCCTCTATATACTTTACTTCATCTGTTTATTCATTCAATCCACAGTCACAGACAAAATGGAAGGACTTAGATCGGAATCTATCTAAATTCGGCGAGATGGGAAATCTAATAACCAATAATAGAATATAATAATATATAAGGATAGCCCATATATAACTAGATATAACTAGTGAATATCTAATATCACATAGACATGTCTTTCTTCCATAACGTGAACCATCGGCATCTTATATTGAATCGGATTCTAGAATCATTCTGCTAAACATACGCAGGGGTTGGCATATATATATATGCCATATACCTAGCTCGACCTACCTAACCCACTTTTTTATTAATCTTATTCGTAAACTCTTCCTTTTGTGTATCATTATCCCACATGGATACAAAGGGACAGATTCATCAGCCCGAACCATCACATATCCAAATTGGATTGATCCAATTGCAATTAATTAGAATTTTCGGGGAATCGTTGAATTGAATGGAATCAAATGAAACGGGAATGATTCTTTCTATAGAACATAGTTTTTTGTTTAGTTACACATCGCAAACAGATAACAATTCTTATCCAATTTATGAGTCGTAATATCGTAATTGACTGAACTAATCCAAATAAAATATCGAACAGAGGGGTATGGCATGAATAGGACAAGCAAGAATCTTAGGAAAAATACCCCTTCTTTTAGATATCTTTCCTTTTTTTGTTACAATTCCGTAATATCGTATCTATTTCTTATCCCTACTCTATATCGTATATACCGTATATTATCGTATATATCATGTTATCCAAGTGAATATCTTTGGCCACCCATTTCTTTTTGATAAGCTTTATTTTGAGTAAGACTATTTGATTTGGAAAGCTAGTCAATGATGGCCTTCCATGGATTCACCTATATAAGCCGCGGCTAAAGTTGCAAAAATCAGAGCTTGAATACTGCTTGTGAATAATCCAAGGAACATGACAGGTATAGGAACTACTGAAGGCACTAAAGAAACAAGAACAACAACGACCAATTCATCAGCCAATATATTCCCGAAAAGTCGAAAACTAAGTGATAAAGGTTTTGTGAAATCTTCTAAGATATTAATTGGTAAAAGTATTGGAGTTGGTTGAATGTATTTACCGAAATAGCCCAATCCCTTTTTTGTAAGACCTGCATAGAAATACGCCACTGACGTGGGTAAAGCTAAAGCAACAGTAGTATTTATATCATTCGTAGGTGCAGCTAACTCCCCGTGAGGTAACTGTATAATTTTCCAAGGTAAAAGAGCACCCGACCAGTTAGAAACAAAAATAAATAGGAACATAGTTCCAATAAAGGGAACCCAAGGACCATATTCTTCTCCAATTTGAGTTTTGCTCAAATCTCGAATGAATTCAAGGACATATTCGAAGAAATTCTGACCGTCGGTTGGAATAGTTTGTGGATTCCGAACAGCTATAGCGGCTGAACCTAATAAGATAGCAATTACGACCCAAGAAGTGATAAGTACTTGGGCATGGACTTGGAAACCTCCTATTTGCCAATAGAAATGTTGGCCTACTTCCACACCGGATATCTCGTATAACCCTTTTAGTGTGTTGATGGAACATGTTAGAACGTTCATATTGACCTCTGCAGAAATGGAACTAAAAATGGAATTATTTTGATTCAACCATCTCTTTCTCGACTCTCCTACTTGAATCTTATATTTAAGCGTAAATATTGATCTCTTTTTTGAGATTCAGCAATAGTAACCGATTCAATAAATTTATGAAGTTCCCGAAATATGAAATAATTGACTTATTTGATTTTTGATTATTAATCAATGATTTCTTATATAGCTAGAACGGCCCTCACAAATTGCCGATACTAATTTGTTAAGAATTAATCTGATTGAAGCTATAGCGTCATCATTGGCTGGAATCGGAATATCCGCGAGATCCGGGTCACAATTTGTATCGATTAAACAAATCGTTGGAATACCCAAAGTGGCACATTCTCTAATAGCTGTATATTCTTCTTGCTGATCGATGATGATTACAATATCGGGTAACCCCGTCATATATTTGATCCCGCCCAGATATGTTTGCAAGTGAGATAATTTTCTCTTTAACATTGCTGCATCTCTTTTCGGGAGACGGTTGAGTCTCCCTGTCTTTTGTTCTGCTCTCAAATCCCTGAACTTATGAAGTCTCGTTTCTGTAGTGAACCAATTAGTTAACATACCACCAAGCCATTTTTTATTGACATAATGGCACCGAGCCCTTATTGCAGCTGATGCTACTGAATCCGCTGCTTTATCTTTCGTACCAACTATTAAGAAGTGTTTTCCTCTACTTGCTGCATCAAAAACTAAATCACAGGCTTCGGATAAAGAACGAGCAGTTCTAGTAAGATTTGTAATATGAATACCTTTACGCTTTGCAGAGATGTAAGGTGCCATTCTAGGATTCCATTTCCTAGTACCATGACCAAAATGAACTCCTGCTTCCAGCATCTCTTCCAAATTGATGTTCCAATATCTTCTTGTCATTTCTCCCCACACTTCCTCTTAAAAAAAAAAGAGACGAGGTACCTGAAATAAATAATTGTTCCGACGGAACCTTCTACCGGGGATTGCCCGTTGATACATGGTCCAAGCCATTAACTCCTGTCTATTCTTTAATTATCTTTATTACAAAAATGACCAAATCAAATGACCGGACCAGATGGTTAAAAGAATGAATCTGCTCTTATGAATCATTCAATCCCATAAAAGATTGTTCTGATGTATCATGGAAATTTGTTTCGAGGCAAGAACAAAATAATTCTCTGTGGTGGAACAAAATATCTCTCATTTCCCCCTCGAATCTACTCTTCTTTTGGATTTCAAAAGGAATGTTGTTGTGTTCCCTTGAATGGTGAACTAATCCCTTGAATCCGGTACCAACAGGTATCATCCCCCCCAGAACAACATTTTCTTTCAGTCCTTTCAACCAATCAATACGGCCTCGTAAAGCGGCTTTTGCTAAAACTCGAGTGGTTTCTTGAAAACTCGCTTCGGATATGAAACTTTGAGTATTCAGAGATGCCCTCGTTATTCCCAATAAGACGGCTCGGTAACAGATCGCTTCTTCCAAAGCACGACCTGTTCGTTCGGCTCGCAACAATCCGATTAGTTCTCCGGGTGAGAAAACATTAGACATTCCATCTTCTGAAACCAATACTTTTGATGTTATTTGGCGTACAATAATCTCTATATGCCTATTATGGATCTGCACCCCCTGGGATCGATAAACCCTTTGGATCTTATTAACCAAAGAGAAATGGCTTTGCGCTATGGTTAGCTCAGCACCAATCAAAAATCCCCAAGGGATTCCAAGAATTCCTGTCATACACTCGCCCCAACCTTCAAACCTCTTTTCTAGGTTCATCGATATTGAATCAATCGAACGAACTTCTAACACTTGTTCTACTTTTGGAAGACCTTGAGTTATATCACCAGATCTCGATTTTTCATATATAAATGTAACTAATGTATTTCCTTCGTAAAGGATTTCTCCATAATGACCATGAACGGTTGCTCCTGGGGTGGCCAAATGAGGCTTCGCTGATCTTATTACTAAGGAATCAACATGAACAATTAGAACTTGACCAGATTTTATGCGTGGTCCGTGTTTGGATATACATCCATTTTCACAAATAAACTGTCCAAGACTAATTATTGTGCATGTCTCTTCACAATAATCTTGATGTGGAAAGTACCAATTCGAATCAAACGGATTCAAAATGATGTTACTGCACGGATCGGGATTATAAATTATCCCATTTTCATCCATGAAATAATATTTCAGTGCTTCGAAAGTCTGTTTTGGATTATCAAGTAGCAAATATTTATTTAACAAGATCTCATTATGAGTTATTAACTGGTAAGATGAGTAAAAATTAGCAATTTTAGGTACCGTCCCAAAAGGGCCCAACGAATTACTAATTGGAATCATGGGATCCTCTTTAATTTTAATTGATTCTTTTTTTGTAAGATTGTGATATTTCAACCCATTGAATGGACCAATTCGAGAACAATTGGATGATGACAAAACTAGAAAAGATTCACCTTCCTTATTTCTATTCAGAAACGTACGAACAGTTCCTTGATGTTGGCTAAGTGATTGAATCCTCGCCTTGGAACAAAAAGGATTGATATTGGTGCGATCTGATCCATTAACGGGGATCAATCCCGAACCTGCCGTATCATTCCTTTTTGAAATAGGGGACTTCACCAAATCAATTCTTATGAAATCTCGAATCAGATCATTTGCCCTTACTTTAACAAAGGAAGCATAAACCTCTTCTATAGAACCATTCTGGTCTTGGTCCCAATTCAATACTAAACAAGTCCGAACTAATTGAATACTTTTGTGAGAAATTCCTCGAATTGGTTTGCCATTTCCATAAAGGAAATAATTCACAACTCGGAGTTGCAAATTATCCCTTTCCTGCAGCAGATCCTGGGGGAAAAGTGTTGCTAAATGTATTCCATCAGCTATTTCATATATTACTACGGGTCGAACTGAAACAAAATACTTTTTCTTAATAGGTGTGATCCGTTGGACATAGATCCAATTTTTCAATTGTTTTGATTTGGATTCCTTAGAATTTTTTTTTCTCGTTTCTGGTGGTATCAAGATGCCGCTGTGCCGAGATATCTTATCTGTCTCTCCAGGAAAATGGATATCTCCAGAAAATATTTTCAGTTCAATCCTTTTTTTTTTTCTCTCCACTCGGACCAATCCACCTATTCGACTTCTTGTATTTAAAGTGATTCGTGTATCCACTCCAATGATACTATTGTTCCGTACCATTATAGGCGAGGATCCGGGTAAAATGTGCACTTCTTCGGGAATGAAAAAAAATGGATCTACTTTCATTTGGTATTTCGGTCTCAATTCTTTTGCTCCTCGATATTCAATCAAATCGTCTTTTTTGACGATTGAATCCACCTCTATAGTCCCATATTTGGTAATTCCTGAACTGCTTCTTCTGTATCGGGGATCGTCAAAGTAAGCAAGAATACTATTTCTACGTAAAATACCATTTATGGGTATTTCAATCTTGATACCAGAACGAGGCGGTAGTTTTTTCTCTCGTTCTTGATCATGTTGGAATGAGATGATGAATCTATTTCTTCGCCTCTTCGCCAATAAATTAGAATTTTCGTGAAGAATGGCAGGATATATGAAATCCCAATGCCCGTTGGATAGGATTCGATCAGGTCCTGAATAACCAACCCCCCCCCTTTTTTTCCAAAAAGGATCCAAATCAAACAATTTGTGTCTCACTCGATCATTATTCACTGAGAGGTTAGAAATATATCTCTGTTCGACAGAAAGAGATTGAAGATTCATTTGATCTTGATCCTTGTGGAGTGAAAAAGGCACTATACTGCGTCTGCACGGGCCCGGACCTCCTGATAGTATCCATAAATGAGTTGTTTTTGGTAAGAGATGAACATTACCATGTGTATATTCAGGTACATGGTACACATTGGTACTCCAGTGGATTTCTCCCTCTGAGTCAGAATAAATATGTTTTCGAACCTTCTCTTTAAAAGAGAAAGTGGATGTCCTAGCCCGAATCTCAGCAATCACTTGTTCTGATTCTACATATTGATCATTTTGAACCAAAATCAAACTTTTTGGTGGAATATTCACATTATGTAGAATATCCTGACTCTCAATAGTTACATATAGGTCTATATAACATAGAAAAGCAGGATGCCCATGGCGTGTACGTGTGGGATGAACCAAATCCTCATTGAATTTGATTTTTCCATTAAAAGGAGCTCGTACATGTTCTGCAGTACCGCCTGTGAATACTCCGCCGGTATGAAAAGTTCTTAATGTTAGTTGAGTCCCTGGTTCCCCAATTGATTGACCTGCAATAATACCTACTGCTTCTCCCAACTCGACCAGGTCACCATGAGTGGGACTCCGACCATAACATAATCGACAGATCCAAGATGTACTCCTGCAAGTGAAGGGTGTTCGAATATATATTGGTTGTGCTCGAGAGGTTATGAATCGATTGACAAGTCCAATCCCAATATCTTGATTTCGAGCGGCAATGCATCGTAGACCCATATATACATCATCTGCTAATACGCGACCAATTAGTGTTTGGATCAAAATTCTTCCTGTCATCCCATTTCGAATACTTATGGAAATACCTCGGATAGTGCCACAATCTGTTCTACGTACAACAACATGTTGAACTACTTCAACAAGTCTACGCGTGAGGTATCCAGCATCTGATGTTCGTACGGCAGTATCCACAACTCCTTTGCGGGCTCCATAGCAGGAAATGATATATTCCGTTAAAGAAAGTCCTTCGCGCAAATTGCTTTGAATGGGTAAATCGATCATTTGTCCTTGGGGATCCGACATTAATCCTCTCATACCTACTAATTGGTGGACCTGAGATACATTTCCTCTAGCTCCCGAAAAAGACATTATATGGACTGGATTAGAAGGATCCGTCATCCTAAAATTAGGATTCATTTCTTGTCTCAAATATTCACTTGTAGCATACCATATCTCAATTGATTGACGTAATTTTTCTACCGCGTGTACATTCCCATAACGATGGTGCTTTTCCAAAAGCAAACTTTGTTGTTCAGCATCTTGGACTAGCCATCCCTTAGAAGATATTGTTAAAAGATCATCAATTCCTAATGAAATGGATGTAGCAGTGGCTTGCTGGAAACCCAGAGTCTTTACTTGATCCAGGATGTGTGATGTATATGCCATTCCGAAGTGATCTATTAATCTGCTAATAAGTCGTTTCATGGCAGTTCCGTCTATCACTTTGTTGTGAAAGACCAGATTGGCCCGTTCTGCCATAAGTACCTCCATATTCCGCTGAGTAGGATTCGACAGTGGGTTTGAGTGAGCGATTCGAAGACTTCCTTTCCTCGATCTTGATTCACTAGAAATTCCGGAATTATGATACCAGTTGAACCAGAGATAACCGAATTCCCAAGGGTATCATCTAATTACTTAGGTTAGGTACCGTATGAATAGGCCCGACAGAATCCCTGTACGGCTTCTTCTATTTCTCGATAAAAAGAAATATGACCAATAGTGGTTCGAATGTATATACAAAGGATTTCCTTTTTTATACTTCTTACTATTTGATAGTGCCCATAAATCTCATGATAGGTACCCAAAGATTCATATTGAACTTCGATAGGAACTTCTCTTGAGGCAATGACACGTTGATCTAGTCTC